TCTCATTCGTAATTTTAATGTGCTAAATTTTCCTATTCTAGTTTTTCTTCTTTTTGTGCTATCATTCAATTATAGATTCATTGGAAATTCTCAAATTGGAGGGTACTTGTTTCTTGTTATTTGTGATGAACTGAACCAATAATCTGAATTCAAATGAAAATAATTTAGAATTATGCACTTTGTACCGCGCACATATCTTACAGATACTCTATAGGTTCGCTTAAGAGAGAATTAAGAAATAGAATAGGAAAAAAACTAACAAAAAAAAAAAAGAAAAATATACGATTTCATTTCGACTCTATCTAAGATTCATCGTGGATATTCCTATCCATCAACTTATTAAGAATAGACTTTTGCTTGGTTGGGTCTCTCAACCAACTAATTGAACCTTTCAATTCTGTATTGCATAGACATATATGTATCAAGTCGTAACGTTCTTCTTGATCTTGAAGAAGAACAGACAGAGTAGAGTAGGAACAAAAGAAAAAAGACGAGAATATAATTTTCAGATTTTATATATGAGGGAATATGGATACTTTTTATCCTCTTTCTAGAAATCTAGAAATTTTCGTCAGCGATTTTAAAATTGAAATGTAATATAATACAAAGGATAACATGAGAGTTACAGATACTTCGATGACTAAGTATGTATGCTAATCGATACTATTAATGAATATGGATATGGATTCATAAATATCAAAAATGTGGATGTCGATCCATATCCATTATGTTGGATATATGAATGTATTTGGTGAATAGATACTCATCCAAATGAATTATGTGCCAGGAACCAGATTTGAACTGGTGACACGAGGATTTTCAGTCCTCTGCTCTACCAGCTGAGCTATCCCGACTATTATTTTACTTAATATATCATCCTCATTTTATGATATGACTTCGTTCTATGTCAATTCAAAAATGAATTGATCTTACTTTGTGTGTACCTTATATAACACCAAACCCAACTTGGGTTAATACAAAAAAATATACACTCGGGTACATAACTTTGTGAAAGAAAAAAACGAATAAGAAAGAAAAAAATTTGGAACCACTAACAAATAAAACGACTAATAATGATATCCTTATATCAAATATCAAAAAAAACGAAAAAAAAAATAGGATAAAGCATTAACGAGTCAAATGTTTTTTTGGGGATAGAGGGACTTGAACCCTCACGATTTCTAAAGTCGACGGATTTTCCTCTTACTTTAAATTTCATTGTTGTCACTATTGACATGTAGAATGGGACTCTATCTTTATTCTCGTGCGATTAATCCGTTTTTTTTTTCAAAAGATTTATCAGATCCTGGAGTAAATTGATTTATAAATGATGTAATCAATGAGGATTCGATTCTTTCTGCCAGTTAATACAATCGATTCACATCACAAGAATTCTTTCATTTTGCATATAATCATCAATATAGACTCGCAGCGTCTTAATCCAGTTTGTATAGCGTTCAGTACATATATCTATGTATATGGCCCCCCCTTTTTTTTGAGTTTCGATAGAAGGATTCCTTTACCAACTTAACGCGGTAAACTCTATTTGTTAGAACATCTCCCATCGAGTCTCTGCACCTATCCTATTCTTTTTGTATTCTCGCTTTATGAACTGCTGTTGGTTTTCGTAAAACAGGATTTGGCTCAGGATTGCCCCATCTTTAATTCCAGGGTTTCTCTGAATTTGAAAGTTGTCACTTCGTATGTTTCCATACCAAGGCTCAATCCAATTAAGTCCGTAGCGTCTACCAATTTCGCCATATCCCCCTATTTTATGCTATGCTGAAATCAAAGCGGTGTATTTTTTTTCAATACGAATTTCATTAAATACCGCTTGATTGGATTTCTATTTATATGTAAACCAAAACTCTATAAACTAAAAAAGTGGGTCTTGTTGTTTGAATTTATTGCCTATTTTGAATAATGTCTATTGGATACCCAARGCCGACACCCACATTTGATACAACCCAAAATGATTCTATCATTTCTGTTTATGCAATTCAATAGAAATTGATACATGTCATAATATATATATATGCCTCTCTTATTATCATTATTTTTTTTTTGATGCATTTGAAATACTTGAACGGTCGATTCTTTTTTTGTCTTTAACTTCCGAGAAAATAACTCAAAAAAGGTATTTGATACAATATCAATCATTTTGTATCTAGTTATTAAAAATATTAATCATTGATTATAGCTAAAACGATTATAGCTAAAACGAAACTAATTATTTCAGTAATTTTGAAATTTGTTATTAGAAATATTTGAATTAGTTAGCATTTTGAATTCTTTAGAATTCCTAGAATTCTAATACATTAACATTTTAAAATACCTTATTGAAAGAAGTTTACGTTAAGTGTTGAGAAACAGAAAATAGATATCCATTTTATATCACTAAAATTTATTAATATAATAATTAGAATTTAGAATAAATAATATAATTACTAATTATTATTTTCTAGAATATTGATCAATATCAAAAAATCAAAATCTATAGTTATTGCTATTATGAATAGCTAATACTGAATAATTCATATTAATCAAAAAAAAAAGATCCTATTCGTTTACGATGCATACACAATTTTTGCTCTATTTGAGCCCGCTTAGCTCAGAGGTTAGAGCATCGCATTTGTAATGCGATGGTCATCGGTTCGATTCCGATAGCCGGCTTTTGTCTATTTGTTTTGATTTTCACATGATTGAGAGTGTATTTTTGAAATCAAAGAACATTGAAATGGCTTTTTCCCTTTTTTTCCAAGGGTTGCCGACCTATTATATGCCCCATTTCAATTAGCAAAAAAACAGTAAGAATTCGGTTTCGGCAGAACAAAAAGAGGATTATTTTTTTTTTTTTTTCTAATAAATTTCTATTGATATGATATATAAATTAATATAGAAAGAAAATGATTTCTATACATTTCTATACATAAATCAAAAATGGTAATTCTATTACTCCAATTCAATCCATTTCTTAATTCTTTTTAGGACAATACTTCATTGTATTATTATTATTGTATTTCGCCTCGCTTAATTTATCAATTTATTTAGTTCAGTTTGTTTATGTCCAAACAAAAAAGGAGTCTTCATGTCGCGTTATAGGGGGCCTCGTTTCAAAAAAATACGTCGTCTTGGGGCTTTACCAGGTCTAACTAATAAAGGGCCTAGAGCCGGAAGCGATTTTAGAAACCAATCGCGCTCTGGGAAAAAATCTCAATATCGTATTCGTTTAGAAGAAAAACAAAAATTGCGTTTTCATTATGGTCTTACAGAACGACAATTACTAAAATATGTTTGTATAGCCGGAAAAGCCAAGGGGTCAACAGGTCGGATTTTACTACAATTACTTGAGATGCGTTTGGATAACATCCTTTTCCGATTGGGTATGGCTTCGACTATTCCCCAAGCCCGCCAATTAGTTAACCATAGACATATTTTAGTTAATGACCGTATAGTAGATATACCAAGTTATCGCTGCAAACCACACGATATTATTACGGCGAGCCATGCTCAAAAATCTAGAGATATGATTCAAAGTTATCTTAATTCATCTCCTCATGAGGAAGTTCCAAAACATTTGACTCTTCACCCATTCCAATATAAAGGATTAGTCAATCAAATAATCGAGAGTAAATCGATTGGTTTGAAAATAAATGAATTGCTAGTCGTAGAATATTATTCTCGGCAAACTTAAACCTAACTCAACTAAGAAGAGGTTTGGACAACTTTATTACTCCTACCCCCTTTTCCTTCCCATAAAAAAAGTAACTAAAAAAGGACGCAGGATAAAGTACTTATCCAGGGAATAGCAATAGCAAATCGATATCAAAATTACCGAGGGTTCGAGTTCTACCTTTTTGAATTTGAGTATGTGTTGTTCTTTGATACATTGTGTTCATTAAGATTGGTAAATTAGTTGAGGGTACGGAAAGAGAGGGATTCGAACCCTCGGTAAACAAAAGCCTACATAGCAGTTCCAATGCTACGCCTTGAACCACTCAGCCATCTCTCCTACGTAATGATTATGCCCCATCAACCGAATCAATAGCGAGCCACTTTTATTTTTACTTTACTTGACCTTCAAAAATTCCGGGCAATCAATTCGAAAAAAAGTATGAAAAAACAAAAAGAGGAAAGATATCGATTTTTTAGATATCCATTTATGTTATCTAGTGCTCCCATCCTTTTCGGATATTTTGACACGAATTCAATCAATCGTAAGGAATCAACTAATCGGTCTATCTATTTTGTTTTTTTCTTCAATTTCGAGATGAGATGGGAATCAGACTAGGACCTCTTCATTCTTATACTAGTCGACTAGATTTGTATGAAATCTAAACTATTTCTTATTATTTTATTTAATTCCGGTCAAAAAGAAAGAATTTAAGGAAGAGGAGTTTTCAAATTTTTAAAATTCTGTTTTTATGTTATTTCGTAGTGTCCAATTCCTTTGTTTGTGGGGAATCATTTTCTTACGAAAGGTAATGAAAAGAATTTGAGAGTGGATTGCTATCTATGACTAAATCGAGTATAAATGGAAATTTTATTGATAAAACCTTTTCAATTGTAGCCAATATCTTATTACGAATAATTCCGACAACTTCAGGAGAAAAGGAGGCATTTACCTATTACAGAGATGGTGTGATTTGATCATTAGTTTACATATCTTTTCGATATCAATTTTATTTACCGCCTTCAGTCTTATAAGACTGACGCATGATTTCGGACTAGAAAAAAAAAAATGAAATAAATCTACGCTTTTTGAAGGTGAGGTTTGTAAAAAAAAAAAAATTCCTTCTGTCGTGTATCCCCGATTAATGCAGCCTCAGATGCTTGAATTGTCGATTCTAGTAGTGAGCCAGAGGTTAAAACTTATGAATCTGTATTGCGGTGCGAGTCAACCCTCATCCATTAGAATCAATAGACAGTATAGGAGAAGAAGCACTACACCTAGAAATCAACAATACGCAGACTTTGACTTTGGTCGAAATTATCGCCTT